AATCAAAATAAAGTGTTTTAAATATAAACTAAAAGAAATAAAAATTATTTTATTACAATAAAATCTCTTCCTGTTAAGAAGAAAAATTAAGCAAGACCTTAAATTTTTAGTAAAAATAAGATGTAATAATAGTTTTTAGTTTATATTTTATTAAAATAAAATTTTGTGGTAATTTAGAATTTTAAAGCTAAAAAAAATCACTCTAGTATATATAGTAAGTTTTTAGTACGTTGTCTTTTCTTGTCAAAAGAAGGAAGTGATTGCCTAAAAAAAGAATTTTTATCTTATTACAAATATAAATAAAATAAAGTATAAGGCTTTTAACCTTAAGAAAAAACAAAAATTCTTTTTTTGGGGGGAGGGAGGGGTTTATTTTATATAAATTAAAATATTTTTATTGCATAAAAAAGAAATACTACCTCTAAAATTTAAACTACAATTTCTCTTCAGTTAAAAAAAGTTTTTTTTATTAAAAAAACACTAAGCTATTAGGCTCATGACCTAAAAATAATAGAGAAAATTAATTTTCTTATATTAGAAATTTTTTTGAAGAATAAAATAATGTTGGATTCAAAAAAAAATTTTTGGACAATAAAAACACACACAATTTATGATGTTTTATTTTAAAAAAAAAAGAAATCTAACAATGTGCCAGCAGTTGCGGTGAAACTATTTTTCTTTTTCAAGAAAAAACATAATTAAAAATATAAGTAAAGCAAAAAAATTATTTAAATTTAAATTTAAAAAATATTAGAGAAATAATAATATAACAGGAGAATAAATTTCATTAGATAAGAAATTAATCCAAAAACAAAACGTATATTTATTTTAATAAAAATCTATATGACGGTTCTTAAAAATTATTCAGGGGGGCTTGTAAGATTTAATAACGATAATCCTCGAAAAAAAAAAAAATTTTTGAAATAACTATATTAATTGTGAATAAGATTTTAATAATTTACTTATTTAATAAGAAAGATAAGATAGTTCTTAAACCACAAATCAATATGGTGTTTATTTAATTTTTTCTTAGGAGTCACTTTAATTTCAAATTAAAACCAAGTATTTGAAAGTATTTTTAAAAAAAAAGAATTAAAATTTCTTTGAGTGTACATACTGCCCAACAATTCTTCTTTTAAAAAGAATAAGTTGTCACAAGGTTGTAAAACGGGAATGTTTTATAAAAAAATGTTTTAGTTTATGTTTAAAATAACAATTTTCGAAATTGTAGAATTTCGTTTAAACATTTTAAAAAAGAGGAAGGAAAATTATAAAAAGTAAAGTAATAACAAAAGAAAAGAAATGAAAAATAGTATTAAATTAAAATTCCAAGAATTTCTTCTTAAATCTTTCCTTAAAAAAGAGGAATTAATTAAATCTTTTTCTTTTCAAAAAAAATTAAGAGATTTTTTTAAAATTGTTTTAGAAAGATATCCTTCTGTCAAAAACTGGATTTGAGTTTTAAAGATTTTTTTTCTAAAAAAAGAAAGATTATAAATCAAGACAGATGAAAAGAAAAAAGAAAGATTAAATCTTCTCCTTTTTCTTAAAAAAAAAATTCTAACCCCCAATCTTAATAAAAAAAAGAAGTCATAATTTATTAAAGGTATTTTTACTTTAGGTGCTAACATCTCTTTTCAATGAAATCTTAAAGAAAAATACTTTTGATTTAAAAAATAAAAGAAGAAAATCACCAAAAATCTTAAGGAGAAAGTTGGAAAAATTTCTCTAAAAAAATTGTTGGAAAAAACCCTTTTTTCTTTTTTAAAGTCAATTATGGATTTATTTATATATATAACTTGAACTCTTTTTAAAGAGTATCTAATAGTAAGTCTTCCAGAAAAAAAAAGAATTAATATAAAAAAAAAGGAAGTGATTATTCTTTCATCTAATCCAATAAAAACATTTAACATTAAGTGTTTTCTGAAAAATCCTCCTCAAAAAGGAATTCCTATTAACCCTAAATTTCCTAAAAGGAAAAAAATTCTTAAAAATCTATTTCTTTTAGAAGAAGAGATTTTTCGAATATCTTGTGATCTTGAGGAAAGGGAGTGAATTCTAACCCCTCTCCCTATAAAAATTAGAGCTTTGAAAAAACCATGACAAATTATATGGAAAAATCCTAAATCAGGATATCCCATAATAATCAACATTATTATAAATCTTAATTGTCTTGTGGTGGAAAGTGCAACAATCTTTTTAAGATCAAATTGAGATAAAGCTCAAATTGAAGACCCTACTAAAGTAAGAGAAGAAATTGATAGAATAATTAACCTGGTGAAGTTAAAATCTCTTCTTTCCAAAAAAGGAGAAATTATATAAAGAAGCCAAACTCCAGCGACAACCATAGTTCTCCTATGTAAAAGTCTTCTTACGGGAGTGGGGCCTTCTATTGCTGCAGTTAATCATGGGTGAAATATGAATTGAGCAGATTTTCCTGAAATTCTAAAAATAATTGAAATTGAAATTAATAGAAATATAAAGTAATTATTGTTTAGTGTAAGAAAGTCCTTGGACATAATTGTATTAAAAAAACTAAAAAGCTCTCCTAATTCAATAATTAAAAGTAAAAGAAAAAAGAAATCAGTAAAACGATTAAAAAGAACAGCTTTTTTTGCACCCCTAACTGCATCTTCTCGGGAAGAAAACCATCCGATTAAGATAAAAGACATCACCCCAACACCTTCTCATCCAAAAAATATTGTAATTAAATTAATTCTTATTGTAAGTATAATTATTAATACTATAAACAAGTAAATTATCCAAGAAAATAAAGAAATTTCATTTCTAGGCATGTAATATATTCTAAAAATTAAAACGGCTCTTCCAATTGTTGCAACAAAAAATATAAAAAAAACCGAAGGAAATTCAAGTAAAACCCCTCTTTTTAAGAATCCTTCTCTAACAAAAGCTCTTCCTTTTAAATTTCATTTTATGAGTTCGGATTTTGTGTTGTATCAAAACAATGGAAATCTTACGAAAACAATTGGGGCCTTCTTTAAAAAGCCAAAAATAAGTAAAATAGAAGATCTTAAATTTTTAATCATTTTTTGCTTTTTGAATAAAAATTCAAGAAAGATTAAGCAAGTAATATTTAATAATTTGAAATTATTTGTTTTTTTAAACTACATTCTTAAATAAAAAAGATAGCCTAACTGGATTAATGACTTCTAATCATATAAGTGTTAAATAATCATAACAATATCTTTCTTTCTCTTTTAGTTTTTTAGTATAAAAATACATTACAATAAATTGTAGGAGTTTATAGACTTTTAAAAAACCAAAAAAAATCGTTATACTTATTACAATTTTTAAAGAAAAAATATTTATAAAAAAGAAATTAAAAAAATGAACGTTGGGGATTGCGATCTTATGAAAAAACTGAAAAAAGATAAAACCTTTTTTTTAAAAAAAAAAAATTTTATTTTAAAAAAAAAAGAAGTATTTAAAAACCCACATCTTTTTATATCTGTTAAGGTATAAGTTATTATTTACCTGGGGGATAAGCTCCAAAAAAAAATTAAAGTAAATTTAAGAAAAAGTATTTTAAAAAGAAGTTAATGAATTAGGCAAAAAATGTTAAAAAAGATTATCAAAATCTTAGTTAATTTTAAAGAAATTAGTTAACAATCCCTGCTCACTGAATTTTAAAGAGACTTTTTTAGGTTAAAGTAGCATAATAGTTTGTTTTTTAATTGAGAAAAAGAATGAAGGGGAAGTTTTTAATTTCCTATATTAATTTTAAAAAAAAATAAAATGCAAAGAAATTGAAGATAAAGTGAAATTACTTTAACACGAATTTTAAAAGATAAGACCCTAAAAAGGTAAAATTTATTGGGGCATTAAGAAATTTAATTAAAATTTCTTTTTAAAAAAAAGAGCCATTTTAATGGTTTTAAGAAAACTTACTTTAGGGATAACAGCGTAATTAAAAAAGATAGTTCTTATGTTTTTTTTAGTTTGCGACCTCGATGTTGAATAAAATTTACTTTTTTTAGAAAAAAATTAAAGTTAATAGACTGTTCGTCTATGATAATTTACTTGATTTGAGTTAAAATCGGCGTAAGCTAGATTGGTTTCTATTTAAATTTGAAAAAAATCTTAGTAAAAAAATTAGTACGAAAGGAATTTTTTTTTTTTAAATTTAATGGAAAAAGGAAAAGGGGGTACCTGAAAATTTGCAATCTTCTATTCTTATTTAAACTATTCCTTCCCTAAAAAGGGGGCAAAATTTAAGGCATATAATTTGAAATTATAAAAAAGGAAATTTCCTCCCTTTTTTAAAGTAAAAAAAAGATTACATTAAGAATTTTGTATTTAATTTTAATCTTATTTTCTTCTTTAAATAAAATCTCCTCTTTAAACTTGTTGTTTTTGATTATTATACTTAGAATAATCTTATCTAGAATTTTTTTTTTACACAATCTTTCATTTTTAGGGTTAATATGAATTTTAGTTTATTTAGGAGGAATGATGATTATTTTTATTTATATTATTTTTTTGAAAAAATCCCAAAACTTTTCAGAAAATAATAATAATTTTTCTTTCCAATTGAGGGGAGAGAGGTTTTTCAAATTAATTTTTAAAGTTTTGACTTTTGTTGTTTTCTTCAAATTAATTTTTTTTAAATTTAAACTATATTGAGAAATTTACAATCAAATTTTAACTATTTCTCCTAGATTTTCTCAATGAGAAATTTACAATCAAATTTTAACTATTTCTCCTAGATTTATTTGAATTCTCTTATTGGTTATTATATTGTGTTTAATTTTTATTTTAAGAGTTTTAAAAAAAAACAGAATAATTTCTTTAAAGAAATCCTTAAAATAATAATAATCTTTTTTGCTTTATTATATATAGTATAAAAAATTTCCAATTTTTAAGTCTCAATTTGAGAAGCAAAAAAAAATGGTTTGAACAATCAGGTTGTTAAGAATTTTTTATTATAGAATTAAGATTGGGTTGAGAGCAGTAAAAGTAAATAAATTACTGCTATCTCCTTTTATAATTAGTTTAACAGCTTTTTTTTATTTTATAGATTTACAAAATAACATAGGATTAGACTTTCAACTAGAGACCTCACTGGTAATTCTTACTTTGGGTTTATGAATCCCTACTACTTTAAGGGTTTTCCAAACAAGTTTTATTAAAAATAAAAATATGGCTTTAGATTACCTTTTTAATTTATTTGTTATTTTATTATTAATTTTTTTTTCAAAAAGATTATTAACCTTTTTTATTTTTTTTGAACTTTCTGTTATTCCTATTATTATTATTATTTTTTTAGGGGGGAGAGCTAAGACTAAGGGAGAGGCTAGCTTTTTCTTATTTTTATTTACTGGCCTGAGGGCCTTTTTCCTCCTCTTTTTCATTTCTTTTTTTGCTCTAAAAAATAGTGGTGATTTGAACTTAATTTTAAGTTTTTCTTACGAAAGAATTTCAAAAGTTGAATTTTCTTGGTTTTTATCGAATTTTTTTAGATTTGTTATTATTTTATCTTTACTAGTAAAATTACCAATTTTTTTTTTTCACATGTGGTTGCCTAAAGCACATGTTGAGGCTCCTGTTTTTGGATCCATAATTTTGGCTAGAGTTATATTAAAATTAGGAGGGTTTGGGATTTATTTACTAAGAAGAATGTTGTTATTTAATAATTTCATCTTATTATTGGTTAGGATAATACCTTACTTATGTTTTCTTTCAGGAATTTCCTGTTATAGTCAGAAAGATTTAAAAGTTTTAATTGCCCTTTCTAGGGTAAACCACATAAGATTTTTTTTAATAGGGTTTATTTGCTTACAAGCCCAATCTATTTGAGGCGGTCTAATGTTAATATTAGGACATGGAGTTGTATCTTCAATAATATTTTATTTTAGAAGTATTGTTTACAGTCTTACCTCCTCTCGGAGGATTTTCTTTTCAAAAAATTTTGGTAGAAATGTTTTATTATCTTCAATTTGAATTTTTCTTATTTTTTTAAACGGAGGTTTTCCTCCGTTTTTAAGATTTTTAGGAGAAATTAGAATTATAAAAATTTTTATTGAAAACCCAATTATTATTTTTTTCTTATTTTTAAATTTTATATTAGTTGGCTTATATAGAGTCTTAATATTAAGACATTTAAGAGAAAGAAAAAGACTAAAACCTAATTTAAACTCCCAAGGGGGTTTAAATGAATGAACTGTTTTAATAGTAAGATTTCTTCATTTAATACTATTATATGTTTTATCTTTTTCTCAAAGAATTTTTTACCTTTAATCTTTTCTTTCTCTAGCTTATTTTATTTTATAAAAAAAAACTTTTAAGTGCTAAAATATTGTACTGTAAATACAAAGAATTTAAATGAGAAGAAGGAAATTTCTCCCCCTACCTTGTTTTCGCTTTTCTTTTTAGAATTAAAAAAGAAAAGCGAAAACAAGGTAGGAAAAAAAGAAAAAAATCCAAAGGAAGATTCCTTGATCTTTAGAAACGTAAAAACATTCAGAGTAATAAAATTTAATTCTTTTGATATTTAGGTTTAGGTTTAAAAAAAAAAACTGGCGGAAGAAAGTAAAAAGTAAAAAAGATAAATAAAAAAATATTCTAACTAGAATAATAAAAGAAAAAGGACTAATAATCGAAAACTTTAAGTTAAAAATAAAAACTAGTTTTAAGAAGAAAATTCCTGTGGGAGGAAATCCCCTAATAATCATTGTTATTAAAATATTCTCTCCTTTTATTATACTAGTTCTAGTTGAAATTGAGTTGTTGAATATTTTAATTTTCTTTACCTCAATTAAATAAAAGAAAATAAAAAAAGTTATTCAATATGAAATCATATAAACAAAAGAAAAATTAACTTCTTTCATTATCAAAGCAAAAATAATTGAGGAATATTGTATCATGCCTGAGATGAATATAATAAAGAAAATGGAACTCCTATTCCAGGAGTTATAAAAAATTATTGCTATAGTAAGAATAATAAAAATTTTTATAATCTCTCTTGTTTTTATAAAAACAACATAATGCCTGAGAAGTATTAAGGGAATTATTTTTAGAAGAGTTCTAACCAAAGAAATTGGTCATAATATTTCTGTATTATAAATTTGCCACCTTCAAATGTGTCCTGAAAACATTCCTATCTTTATAATTAAAGAACCAATTACTAACATTTCAATAATTATAGAAAAAAGATCTTCTTTCTCAAAAAGGTTGAGATTGTATAAATAATATCTGGATAACCAACAAATTGAAGACCTTCTTTGAATTAGAAAGAAAGTATAGAGTCTTATTTGGCTTTTTTTGTTTATAGTTAAAAAAAAAAAAAAAAAATCTTCTCCATGTCAATAACTCCAATAAAACCCAAGAAAAGAAAAATCTTTTTCTGAAAAGAAAGAAGAAAAAATAAGATGTTAAAATTATTAAGTAAGAAGATGCTCCCCATATTATAAACATTTTTTCACATTGTGATTTAAATTAAAGAATAAATAGTAAAAATAAAAGAAAATAAAGGATTAAAAAGGCTTGTCCAATAAAAATAAAAGGTTCTTCAACAACCTCTCCTCCAATTCAGGTTAAAATTAAAAAGATTCCCAAGAAAAATCAAGAAAATCTTTGAAAAGTTAATGATATAGATTTTCTTTTACTTAAAAATTTCAATAAATTATTTCTAAGACTTATTTTACTTTTATTCAAAGATCACAAAGAGGGAAAAAGTAAAATTAACACTGAAAGCAACAAAGCAATCACTCCCCCTAATTTTCTAGGGATTGATCGTAGGATTGCGTAAGCAAATAAAAAATATCACTCCGGAACAATATGAGCGGGGGTTGAGAGAGAGTTAGCCAAAATAAAATTTTCAGGATCTCCTAATAAAAATGGAAACAGAAAAATTAAAAATTCCAACAAAATAATTCAAAAGAAGAAAAAGAAGATGTCTTTAGAAGATAAAAACCAATGAAATCTGATTAAATTATAAGATCTTTTTAAGTTCGAAGGATTTTGACTTCCTGTTTTATGTAAAAAGAAGATGTGTAAAATCACTATTGCAGCTAATACAAAAGGGAGGCAAAAATGAAGTATAAAAAATCGAGATAATGTTGGAGATCTAACAGAATAAGCACCTCAAATTCAAATTACTACTTTATTTCCAATAATTGGAATGGCTGAAATTAAATTAGTAATAACAGTTGCTCCTCAAAACCTTATTTGGCCTCAAGGTAAAACATACCCTAAAAAAGCAATAGCCATAGAAAAGAGAAAAATAAAAACTCCTAAATTTCAAGTTTCTAAATAATTATAGGATTTATAATATAACCCTCGAGCAATATGTATAAATAAAAAAATGAAAAAGAAAGACGCACCATTTAAGTGAACAATACGAAAAACTCAACCTATTCTAACATCCTTTATAATGTGTTCCACAGAATCAAAAGCTATAAAAGGGGAAGAATTATAATGTCTTGCTAAAAATAAACCTGAAACCAATTGTAAACCTAAACAAGCCCCTAAACATCTTCCAAAATTTCAGAAATTTGAGATATTTACCGGAGTAGGTAAGTCTATTAAAACCCCTTTAATAATTTTTATAGCAGGATTTTCATTACGAAAAGTAATTAATTCCTTAAAATTTAAAATTAGATATTGATTTTTTTTAATCATTTGATTTAAACTTTATAGAATTAATAGAAACTCTATAATTAATATCACAATAATAGAAGGAAACATCAATATCCATATTAAATACATTAAAAAATCGTAACGTTTTCGAGGAAAACACCTACGGATTCACAAAATAAAAATTACGAAAAATAATCCTCAAATCCAGGATTGAAAAAACAAAATTCTAGAAATCATCCTAAAAGCCAAAATTATAGAATACTCCCCTAAAAATAAAAGCGTAAATGAAATAGAGGAATATTCAGTGTTGAAACCCCTTACTAATTCTGATTCTCCCTCAGTTAAATCGAAAGGGGCACGATTGGTCTCGGCTAAAATTCTTAACAACCAAAAGGGAAGCAACAACCATCAACCACAAAAAAACCTGGTAAAAAACCTACATTCCTTAAAATCTTGTAAAAAAAATCTCCTAGAAATTCCTATTCTCATTAAAAAAAAGAAAGAAAGGACTACCTCATAGGAGATTATTTGGGCGGAGGCTCGAATTCCTCCTAAAATAGAATAAACTCTCCCCCCATTTCATCCTGTTAAAAAAGTAAAAATTCCTCCTAAAGAGGAAAAAACTATCAACCATAAAAAAGAAGTTTTCATTATCCTTCCTCTATCATTTAAGGGGATTCAAAAAATTAAAGATGATAATCAAAACATAATTGGTGGGAAGGAAATGAAAAAAGAATTTCTTCATTGAGGTTCTTTTTTTAATAAAAGTTTTAACCCATCCCTAAAAGGTTGAAGCAGGCCTAAAACCCCCACTAGATTAGGTCCCTTACGAGCCTGGGAATATCTTAATAACTTCCGCTCTAGAAGAGTAATAAAAGCAACACTTAAAAGAATCGAAATAATTATAATCAATCTATTAATCATTTTTACTCTTTACTCTTTACTCTTTACTTTTACTTTTTAAATCTTAGGTTTAATGTAATTTTTTATATCTATACTAAGACAAGNTATTTTTTTTAATTTTTTTTATTAAAAACCAGAATCTATAAGGTTAGATTCTCTTTTTTGTAGTTTTCTCAATATTGTTAGCCCTAGTGTTGCTGCTAAAACAGCAACTCTTATCATTAAAAAAGACACTCTAAAATATATTAACATCCTATAACTTATTTTAAAGGAAATTAATAATAAAAAATTAATAATAAAAAATTCAAGCATTATTAGAAGTTTTAAAGAATTTTTAGAGATTCTTCTCATTCTATAGATTAAATAGTAAATAGTAAATAAAAATATTATAATCATTTTTTCAGAAATAAAAATTATTTTATTTANCAAGCCCCAAACTTATTAGCTTTAGCTTAANCTGAATTTCTGGAAAAAAAATTTCTCTTAAAAAGAATTTTATAAATCTTCTTTCCAATTCAAACCTCCTAAAAAGTACTCTAAAATTAGTAATAAAATTAAAAAACCCCCAATCAATCTAATATAATATATTGAAGTATTTATTATTTTTTCTAAAAAGGAGAAATTTAAAAAAAGCGGAAGAATTAAAGCAATCTCTAAATCAACTAGTAAGAATAAAATAGCCACATTCAAAAATTGAATACAAAATCCCATATAAGACTTAGAAAAAGGATTAAATCCACATTCGAAAGGGCTTAATATTTCTAATCTTCCAGAAATTTTTTTGTTTACTTTTAAGGAAAATCTAAGAAATGGAATTGCGATTAAAATTAATGAAATAATTAAGGAAAACCCAATTCAAGAATAAACGTTATTAAGTAAAAAATTAATCATTTTCCTAAAATTTAATTTAACTTTTATTTTATAGTTTTATTAAAATATTGATTTTGTAATTCAAAGAAATTTTAAAGTTAAGACAGATAATGTTGTAATAACAATATGGCTTCTTTTACACAATGATTATATTAAACAAAACTATA